ATGCGAAAATTGTTATGGATTAAATTATAAAAAATTTTTTAAGTCAAAAATGAATATTTGTGAACAGTGTGGATATCATTTGAAAATGAGTAGTTCAGATAGAATCGAACTTTTGATTGATTCGGGCACTTGGGATCCTATGGATGAAGAGATGGTCTCTATGGACCCTATTGAATTTCATTCAGAGGAAGAACCTTATAAAGATCGTATTGATTCTTATCAAAGAAAAACAGGTTTAACTGAAGCTGTTCAAACAGGCATAGGTCAACTAAATGGTATTCCAATAGCAGTTGGGGTTATGGATTTTCAGTTTATGGGAGGTAGTATGGGATCCGTAGTCGGCGAGAAAATCACCCGTTTGATCGAGTATGCTACTAATCGATCTTTACCTGTCATTATTGTGTGTGCTTCTGGGGGAGCACGCATGCAAGAAGGAAGTTTGAGCTTGATGCAAATGGCTAAAATATCTTCTGCTTTATATGATTATCAATCAAATAAAAAGTTATTCTATATATCAATCCTTACATCTCCTACAACTGGTGGAGTAACAGCCAGTTTTGGTATGTTGGGAGATGTCATTATTGCTGAACCAAATGCCTACATTGCATTTGCGGGTAAAAGAGTAATTGAACAAACATTGAATAAAACAGTACCCGATGGTTCACAAGCGGCTGAGTATTCATTCCATAAGGGCTTATTCGACCCAATCGTACCACGTAATCCTTTAAGGGGTGTTCTGAGTGAGTTATTTCAGCTCCACGGTTTCTTTCCTCTGAATCAAAATTCAATATATTAAAGTATAGCACTCGATTCAATTCAATTATTTGTAGCGAACGAGTATTTAGTTCATCGTAAAAAAAAAACTTAAGTTAAGAAGAGTGGTGTTTTCTTTGGTGACATAAGTTCCACTTGTAGTAAGAGCCGGAAGTTTCGGATAATTATTATTTTTTCCTCCAGATCGATATATTCTATATTTTTATCTTATCCCTATTCCTGATTACTAATCATGAATCCTTTATAAATCAATAGGATAAAAAAGATAAAAGAGTAAGTTTCTCCTTCCGAGGAATTGGGGGAAGGGAAGACATTAATAAAAAAAAATTTTTATTTGGCCTTCTTAACGTATTAATTTCATTTTACATAGAGACAATAATATAAATATATCTTATTATCTTATTAATAATATATCATATTTGAATCTTATATCTTATAATTAATATTAAGATTCAAATATGATATATTATAGAAAGGAGTGAAAGAATCCTCACTTTTATTTTTTATTATAGAATCGAGTTACCGTTTGCTTTGTTGAATTCGATTAGTGAAAGTCGCGAACTCATAATAAACTCTTTAATACCCTTAGTAAAAAAAAAATAATAATAGAAAGAGAAAGAATAAAAAAGGATGGAAGAAGAAGAATAGGAAAGTTTTTTATATTAAAGTGAATTATCATACATATTTATGTAGAACGATGAATTAGGTCCACTTAATTCAGGTCTATATTCCTTGCACTTATTAACTACTTAATATTATTTATATTAGATATACTTATCATAAGATATCTTTAAAATACAAATATTAAATTGGGGCACCCATTCTATGACAGATCTACCCTCTATTTTTGTGCCTTTAGTGGGCCTAGTATTTCCGGCAATTGCAATGGCTTCTTTATCTCTTCATGTCCAAGAAAATAAGATTGTCTAGATTCGATGAGAGCAAATCTCATCAATTTATTTCAACACTGGATCATAATACAAATATTTATTTAGTCTAATATGGTACGATATGTGGCTCTTTCCGAATACAAATTGAGAGACTCATATGCATACGGATACACGATATCTACATAAATGCAGATTCTATATGGGTATAGTTGGTTAAAAATGGATCGGCGAATAGTTTTAAATATAAAGTCAATTTATCTAACTAATTACTCCTAATAGTTCCCGTCAAAATAGTGCTAGTTGATGAGAGTTACTTGGGGGTCAAGAAAAGTCAAGTCAAATTCATTTGGGTTATTCTCTCAATTCCAATCGAATACAACCTTAGTATAGTAAGTATAGTATGAACTGGCGATCAGAGCATATCTGGATAGAACTTATAACGGGGTCTCGAAAAACAAGTAATTTTTTTTTGGCCTGTAGCCTTTTTTTAGGTTCATTAGGGTTCTTAGTGGTTGGAACTTCCAGTTATCTCGGTAGGAATCTTATATCCGTATTTCCATCTCAGCAAATATTTTTTTTTCCGCAAGGGATCATAATGTCTTTTTATGGGATCGCGGGTCTATTTATTAGCTCCTATTTGTGGTGTACAATTGCGTGGAATGTAGGTAGTGGTTATGACCGATTTGATAGAAAAGAAGGAATTGTTTGTATTTTTCGTTGGGGATTTCCTGGAATAAATCGTCGCATTTTCCTTCGTTTCCTTATGAGAGATATACAATCCATCAGAATGGAGGTTAAAGAGGGTCTTTATCCTCGTCGTGTCCTTTATATGGAAATAAGAGGCCAAGGGGCGGTTCCCTTGACTGGCACTGATGAGAATCTTACTCCACGAGAAATTGAACAAAAAGCTGCCGAATTAGCATATTTCTTGCATGTACCAATCGAAGTATTTTGAAATGAAGAATTAATGTTTTCTCAGTATGAGGGAGGGAACTTGCTAATTCCCTTTTTAATACAATTGAAGTTTCTTCAAAAGACTTATTTGATCAAAACATATTAATATTAGATTTTATTTCTCCTTTCTGTTAGCGGGTAAACCCACATGGAATAAAACAAAAGTGGGAGATTTTATATGGAACAACTAAACTCTAATAAAAATCCATTATTTTCTATACCAAAACCCTTTTTTTTATGCGCAGGGAGCCCCCAATTTATAATTTATACTAAATAAAATTCGATATAATTTATACTAATAAAAATAAAAAGTCTAAATTAAGTATGCATTCATCAAACATATTCGAACATTTATTTCGTAATACAGAATTCATCTTTTTAGACCCAATATTTCGAATTTATAGGTTACATTATTCCTGGACTGTGGTTAGGCGGTGAAACATTTCGAAATAATTAATTGATCCGAGAAGGCATTTTTTTGTTTCGAAATCCAAATCATATTCGTTACTTCTAGTGGATTTTCGAGTATTCATCGACAGGACCAAATAACAAATGGAGATGAAATTAGTTGGAATTTACCCAATAGAGATATCTCAATTTTTCTAAATACAAGGACTAAATTTTTACACAAAAATGGGAATAGATTCATTGGTTCGATACGATACCTTAGTTATAGAATTTGTGTTCAGATAAATGTCTGATAAAATCCACGAATGCAGCAGATTCATTAACAATTTACAGATAAAAAATGAAAAAAAAATCATTGACTTCCCTCCCATATCTTGTATCCATAGTATTTTTGCCCTGGTGGGTCTCTCTTTCATTTAATAAAAGTCTGGAACCTTGGGTTATTAATTGGTGGAATACCCGGCAATCCGAAACTTTCTTGAATGATATTCAAGAGAAAAGGATTCTAGAAAAATTTATAGAATTAGAAGAACTATTCCTCTTGGACGAAATGATAAAGGAATACCCTGAAACACAGATACAAAAGCTTCGTATAGGAATACACAAGGAAACGGTACAATTAGTCAAAACACACGATGAGTATAATCTCCATATCATTTTTAATTTATCGACAAATATAATCTGTTTCGCTATTCTAAGTGGTTATTGTATTTTGGGTAATGAAGAACTTGTTATTCTTAATTCTTGGGTTCAGGAATTCCTGTATAACTTGAGTGACACAATAAAAGCTTTTTCAATTCTTTTAGTTACTGATTTATGGATCGGATTTCATTCAACCCATGGTTGGGAACTTATGATTGGTTCGGTCTACAACGATTTTGGATTGGCTCATAACGATAAAATTATATCCGGTCTTGTTTCCACTTTTCCAGTTATTCTAGATACAATTGTGAAATATTGGATCTTCCATTATTTAAATCGTGTATCTCCTTCGCTTGTAGTCATTTATCATTCAATCAACGAATAAAGAACTCATTTGATCTCTTGATATCAATCAAATAAGAATGTTTCTTCGTGTTTAAAGAATAAAGAAAGTATTTTCAATCTTACTTATTCTTTATTTATACTTATACCTGTTCAAGGTATTCGTCTCATATTCTAGTACAATTATTCCAGTACAATGGCAGACTCGTGGATAGGGAACTACACTAGTTAGTTACCTTTCTAATTTATTGTAGAAATTCTGGGATCAATGATTGAACCATGCAAAATAGAAATATTTTTTCTTGGGTAAAGGAACAGATGACTCGATCCATTTCTGTATCGATCATGATATATGTAATAACTCGGGTATCTATTTCAAATGCATATCCCATTTTTGCGCAGCAGGGTTATGAAAATCCGCGTGAAGCAACTGGACGAATTGTATGTGCAAATTGCCATTTAGCTAATAAGCCCGTGGATATTGAAGTTCCGCAAACTGTACTTCCTGATACTGTATTTGAAGCAGTTGTTCGAATCCCCTATGATATGCAACTGAAACAAGTTCTTGCTAATGGGAAAAAGGGGGCTTTGAATGTGGGAGCTGTTCTTATTTTACCCGAAGGATTTGAATTAGCCCCCCCCGATCGTATTTCTCCCGAGGTGAAAGAAAGGACGGTAAATCTATCCTTTCAGAGTTACCGTCCCAATAAAAGAAATATTCTTGTAATAGGTCCTGTTCCCGGCCAGAAATATAGTGAAATTGTCTTTCCCATTCTTTCCCCCGACCCTGCAACGAAGAAAGACGTTCACTTCTTAAAATATCCAATATATGTGGGTGGAAATAGAGGAAGGGGTCAGATTTATCCTGATGGGAGCAAGAGTAACAATACAGTCTATAATGCTACATCAGCGGGAATAGTAAGCAGAATAGTACGTAAAGAAAAGGGGGGATATGAAATAACCATAGTTGATGCATCAGATGGACATCAA